TCTTTTTTTTCTTCCTTAAAATAGAAAGACTATTGCTTTTGAAAAAAAAAGTAAAAAGCCCCTTATCGGATTTGAACCGATGACTTACGCCTTACCATGGCGTTACTCTACCACTGAGTTAAAAGGGCTCTTTTTCTTTCAATTCCTAAATAAGGAACTAGCATGACTAGTACATCTATTTGTTACTGTATATACTTATTCTATAAATTTATATAAATTCTATAAATATAATGATATAAATGGGATTAGAATACATGTACATCAATATCTATTATTTGCATAATGACTCATCAAAGAACAAAAAATTGGATTTACCTAGTGAATAGAATATAGTTAAAAAAAAGAATTGATTAAGATTGGATTTGATCAATATCAAAAGAATAGATTCTTTCAAAATGGATTCTTGAAGTCATTCTAATCATAACAAGAAATTCTTTTTATTGATACATAAATGTACTCACAAATTCAAATATTTCATCGAAACATTGAGAAAATCGAATCATTGATAAAATGGATTCCATAGGTTCTGTCCCTAAACCAAATTTTTCTTTTGAAAAATTCTATTTTCCAAAGTTTTTTTTCCCGGCTTAGTATTAGATAGAAATCTATCTATCGAATCTTAGTATTAGTAATAAATGATAGAAATGAAGTTTGAACCTCCCGTGCTTTGCAACAAACGAATCATTCCTGTTAAGAATTTTCTCTTTATTTGAACATTACTTCTTTTTTTTCTTATTATGACTGGAATAAAAAAATTTCGAAAAAGAAATGATTAATAAAAAATTTCTATGGAATTCTGAAAGAGCGAAAAATATTTTTTTTTTTCGAATCATATCATTATATTGACAATTGCAAAAAACTGTTCATACTATGAACGTAGTATAATGGCGGTCGGGCAAGTATGCCCCCATCGTCTAGTGGTTCAGGACATCTCTCTTTCAAGGAGGCAGCGGGGATTCGACTTCCCCTGGGGGTAGGGTGTTACGAAAGGAAGTTGATCAATCATTTTCAATAAAAACTGAAATGTATTCTTCCTATTGTGCTGGGTCGATGCCCGAGCGGTTAATGGGGACGGACTGTAAATTCGTTGGCAATATGTCTACGCTGGTTCAAATCCAGCTCGGCCCAAGAATTTGCCGATCCACTATGAAATTCTATAACCCTTTTATAGTTCTCTGGAAATGACTGATGTGCTCTGATACGGAAGAATCAAAATATTAAACATATCGAAGGTTATTTCTTTTTTTTTTCTGTATTCCATATTTCCTTCCACAAATTCAAATCTTGTTAATAATCTGTATTCATGTCAAGATCTGTAAGTAGAAAATCTAAGGAAAAATTGAAAAAAAAAATATTTTTTTTTCATTGATTAAATTTTCAATCGATTTGTTAATAAGAAACGGATTACGAGTAATTTGTGTCGATTTCACTAAAGTGGATATCGATATACATATCAATATATACAAAAATGCGCTTTTTTCATTTACAACAAAATGGTTTGAATCCGAAATAGAAAAAGAAAAGGTTTGACAGAAATGGTCCGTAAAAATATTTATACAGTACACCCCTTTCCCTGGGATTGTAGTTCAATTGGTCAGAGCACCGCCCTGTCAAGGCGGAAGCTGCGGGTTCGAGCCCCGTCAATCCCGTTGGATATAAATCCAAAAAAATAAAAAATCAATTCCTTTTTTGTGTATTTGTAGGGAATCAAATTGCTAAACAAAATTTTATTTGGGGCTCCCCCCTGCTTTTTCATTTGTTTCGCCGAAAAAGGAAAGTAATTTTTGAATTTCATCCAGAATAAATGTTTTTTTGTTTTCTTTAGTATGGATAAAAGATCTTCCTATGTTATACTATTTCATGAGTTGATTTGATAGCTCAGATTTTGTGATTCATGATATTGATCCGATTAGATATCATCGAAATCCAATTTATACCATTGTTGAAAGATTTAACATTTCTATGGGATTAAATCCCGAATTTTTTTTTTTAGAAATTTAAGAGAAATAAAACATAATAAAGATTATGGAAGTAAATATTCTCGCATTTATTGCTACTGCACTGTTTATTCTAGTTCCTACTGCTTTTTTACTTATAATTTATGTAAAAACGGTAAGTAAAAGTGACTAATTTCACTGAAATATGATTTCTTCATTTTTATGAATGATTTAAAAAAATGATCGTACAATCAGCGTAATCCAGATAGTAGAAATAGATTTGATTTCTACTATCTGAGAATTGCGTCCAATTTTTTTTTCAGATTCTTTTTACAAACAATTCCGGTATCTTATGAAAAAAAGGGGGTAAAAAAACAGGAATGGTGATTACACGGTCCGCCATTTTCCATATATATCTATATATCTATATAACCAGGTTAAGCATCAGTTCATCGAAATAGGAATTTTAAGAAAAATTTGATTGGAATAGGAATCCATTTCTTCTTCTTTTTGATTCCTTTGATTTTCTCAAAATAGGAATATGGGAATAATTCAAATATTTGTTTGATTGAAAGAGTATTTTCAATTCCTATAAGATACATAGAATACATTACACTACTAGAATATAATAGAACCAAGATAGATTTTCTATTTGAACTCAATTAATTAGTATTAGTTTAAATGAAATATTTTCATTCAAAAGTTCCGAAATTCAAAAATTCAGGTAGAAAACAACAAGGTTACTTGGATCCCTTAACTCAATTTTTAGTATCCCTATAGTCCACTTCTTCCCCATACTACGAGGGAAAGGGAAAATGAAAAAACTACCATTAAAGCAGCCCAAGCAATACTTACTATATCCATGTAAATTTTGTCTCCTATCTCTATAAATATGAAGGAACTATTTCATTATTTTTTCAAATTTTTTATTCTATTATCTTTTTTGTATTATTCGCTAAAAATACTATACTATAATAGTGGAATTGCTGTTACAGAGTCAAAAAAAGGATTCTGGGCTAACATCATTGACGAAAAACAAGAATTCATTCTATTTATTTTATTAGAACATCTAAAAAGTTTTTTTGATTCTTTTTAGTAAAATCGGAAAACATTAAACATAAAAAAATTCTAGGAAGTTCTAAGTAAATGAATGTTACTACCAGGTGGGAATAATAAGATTTCTCTTTTATCCCCTCATTTCCTTAAGGATTTCATAAAAAAAGAAGAAAGACAGATTCATTTGCATACTTATACTCTTCTTTCTATTTGAAAGAATCCCTTAAATGTCTCCCGATTCGTTCTCTAAAATAACTAAAAAAACTTTTTTTCTTTTCTATTTTATTTTAGAATCAAAACTTTTGAATTTTATTAGAATATAGAATATGAAAATCTAAAGAATACTTTTTTTTAATATTACGAAAGCGAATTAGCTAACTTAAAACTATTAAATCTAATTTATCTAAATAATATTGATAAAATGTGGAAGCACTCATAAACTTTAAATTAGTCTGTATAGAAGGTTTTTCTTCTGCCTTTTCTCTACCTAAATCTCTACCTAAAAATGGAATTTCCTATCCGACTTATTCTTAATCCAATCTAATAAAAGATCCAGTCAGGAGACAGACACTACAATAGTTGTGTAGTGAAAGAACTATCATTTCTAAATTTATTGATTCCTTTTCACTACTAGAATCTTTCCTTGAATCCGAGACGAAAATATTTACAACATTTTTTAGAACAAACAAAGCTACTGATGCTTAGAATTTAGAATCAAACGCAATTCTCAAGACTCCTTTTCCCTCGCTTGCTTCTGTTGGAAAAAAAGTTTTCTAAAAAAACGTAATATAATCTTTCATTTCAAGTTTCTTATCGATCAGGCGACACCCGGATTTGAACTGGGGAAAAAGGATTTGCAGTCCCCCGCCTTACCACTCGGCCATGCCGCCAATAAAAATCTAGATATGAAGTTTTTGAGAATACTCCCCCCTTTTCTATTGAAAAATTGAAAAACAATCTTGAGACAAATCGCAACCGTTAACTATTCATTTATGAATTATTCTTGAATATTTGAATCTAAAATGGTTTTTTTCTTAATGAGATCAGAAAATAAAAATTGATACATAACCAATCAATATTGCTTTTTTATTAAAAACCTTTGTTCATTCCAATTATAACAGCAACTGTCAACATATGTAAACCCTAGAATATCAATTTGATCTGTTACACAGATATTATCTAATCGAGTATCTTATCCATATCTATATAGATATAGAATACCGATACTATTACTATGACGGCGGTATTTTCCAGAAATTATCGTGCTTATCCTTTTTTTACAATTTTCAATAGAAAATTTGTAAAAATTCACACAACATGTTATGTGTTTGTTATCCTGAACAAATATGACTGCAATAAAGTTAGAGACAGATCTATAGCTGCAGTTAAATATATGCATGTTTCAAAAATACAAGCCTTATTACATTACACATTACATACTCTAATCATATTCTCCCCACTTCTCCCCAAAATACTTCACTTTAAAATCTCTCTTTTTTTGACAATCTCGAATGGATTTTTTTTTGTATCCAATTGAATTTGAATATGTAATATCATAATAATGATAGAAATGAAATGCATTTTTTTAGATTCCTAAAAAAAATCTTGAAATGCCCGTAGAAATTTCCAATCCTTTTTTAGATTAGAATTTCGATTCTATCTGTTTGTTTTGTTGCAAATTCCTTCGAAGTTGAGTATAAAATTCTATTCTTTCTTTCTCTTTTCATAATAGGTATTTCATACACTAATAAATATTTGATACACGGGATTAGGTAAGATTTCATGTAATTCAGTATAAAGAATAGAAATTCCAGTATTGCTAAATGGATTCATGTGATTTGATGAAGTATGACAGCAAATCGTGGAATATTTTTCGATAAAATTCACGGGGAAATTGAAAATGCTTGGGAGTGGAAATGAAGAAATGTCTACACTACCTGGATTGAATCAGATACAATTTGAAGGGTTTTGTAGGTTCATTGATCGGGGCTTAACAGAAGGGCTTTT